GTGTCCCAGTTTTTTAACTTTTTATATATATATCTCATTGAATGTCTAATCCAATGAGATTTATTATAGATATTCCATTTTTCTTGGATTAAACAAAAGAGATTAATTACATGAGTTTCAAACTTGAATTTGAATTTAATTCATATATTAATTAATTAATATAATAAGTTTTATCTTTTCTCCTACCTTCAGAAATAAATAAAAGATAGGCATTGCAACTATTATTAGATATTAGAATTTTCTGAAAGGTAACTATCCCGTTTTCATATAAAAATTTATATAGAATCTTTGAAAAAGACTTTTCTTCATACTTCATACAAAAGAAAAAGACTTACTGTCTTTAGGATCTGATCCTACACCGCTGCTCAATACCTTAGGGGATCCACTCTATTACATAAGTAGATTCCTAAGATTTATCTTATATTATGAGATAAATAAACAGCTCTTATTGTATTGGTCCATAACCTTGCCAATTGATCTTTACGGTGCTTCCTCTATCAATTAAATCCTTTATTTATCCATAGAAGAAAGTATTTAGGCATACCTAGTAGTCACTTCATATTTTGATCTATGAAGTTGATTTAGTTGCTACAGCTGATAAAAAATCGTTTTGGACGATGCTTATGTAGAAAGCCTATTTTTTCTGTTTCTAGTATTTCATTTACTAGCTGTTCGTTCATTCTTTTTTTTTTTCTATAGTGGAGATAGTCGCACGTAATGACAGATCACAGCCATATTATTAAAAGCTTGTGGTAAAAAGGGGTTTCGTTCTAATGCCCTAAAATAATATTCTAAAGCTTTGGTATGTTCCCCATTACTTGTGTGGATAAGGCCTATATTATATAGTATATAACTTCGATCATAGGGATCAATTTCTAGTCGCATAGCTTCATAATAATTCTGTAATGCTTCCGCATAATTTCCTTCGGATTGAGCCGACATCCGTTACGGTCGTCATTCGATTTAAAGAATTCTCCGTTTCAGAACCGTATATGAGATTTTCATCTCATACGGCTCCTCCTGTATGTGCATAATGAAAATAATATATGGAAAAAATTGATGTCATTATGAACTAAGTGGGGCTAATGTTTTTACAAGAAATCCCTAGCCAACCTTCTTGCAAAAGATCTTTTCTTACTACCAAGTGTGTTCATGCTAGATAAAAATAAAAAAGGAAACTATAACAATTTCTTTGTTCTCAACGCCCCTAAATTTCCAGGAATTAGTCACTTCAACAGTCTTCAATGGTTATACGGGTATCCAAAGTACGAACGAGATGGATGTTTATTGTTCCAACCACTTTAATGAGTCCCAATCCAAAGAAGAAGCAAAAAGAAAAGGAAACATTTTGAAGAAAGTTTTTGTGTTGTTGATTTCTCGGCGTAGTGCTTCTTCCCTTATGCCGCCTATTCGTATTAGTGTAGTAGGATTGATCTGTAATACGGCAACCGAACCCCCCCCATAGGTAAAAACCTTTTGCTCAATACTAGAATTCACAATTGAAGCATCTAAGGCTGCATTAATCGTGGATACATGACAGAAGGAATTGTTTTTTTATATTATAAACGTCACCTTCAACAAGCGTAGATTTTTTTTTTCAATACTAGTTTCTATTCCAAATCCGCGAAATAAAAAAATAATAATGATAATCAAATCGCACCATCTCTGTAATAAGTAAATGCCTCTTTTTCTCCGGAAGTTGTCGGAATGACTCGTAATAAAATATTGGCTACAATTGAAAAGGTTTTATCAATAAAATTTCCATTTATACGCGATCTCGGCATAGGTAGTAATCCATTCTATAACTCTTTTCATTACCTTTTGTGAGAAAATGATCACACAATCAAAGGAATTGTACAGTACGAACTAACATAAAAGCAGACTCATTAAAAAAAAACCTTCTATCTACTTCCAAATTTTCCGGTCAAAAAAGGTATCTATTAACCATAATCCAAAAAAAACTATGAATAACTCGCTATTCACCCAGGTGCGCAGTCATAATCCTGATGTAGGAGAGATGGCCGAGTGGTTCAAGGCGTAACATTGGAACTGTTATGTAGACTTTTTTTGTTTACCGAGGGTTCGAATCCCTCTCTTTCCATACTTTCAACTAATTCACCAATCTTCCATGATTGACCACACCGTATCAAATGAAATAAAGAAGAATAGATATAAAATAGTTAGACCTTGCTTTGATTTTGAAATAGATTCTCTATTCCTAATTTCTTTGATACGGAAAATGCTGGGAAGAACAAACAAGGGATACAAATCTCCCTACCAATCTATGGTACATGAATAGGAAAAAGATTCCCAGAAAAAAACCCTTACCTTGTGCCTTTTGACTTTTAATCTAAAAAGAGGGTCAAAGCAGAGTTGTCTGAACTCTTGTTTTTAGTTATTTATTTTACTTAAGTTAGGTTTATTAAGTCTGTCGAGAATAATATTCTACGACAAGCAATTCATTTATTTTCAAACCGACGCATTTCCTATCTATTATTTGATTGACTAATCCTTCATATTGGAATGTGTGAAGAGTCAGATGTTTTGGCAATTCCTCGGGGGCGGATGAATCAAGAAGATTTTGAACCAAAGTTCTAGATTTTTGTTCATCCTTCACTGTAATAATATCTCGGGGTTTGCAGCGATAACTTGGTATATCCACTCGACGACCATTAACTAAGATATGTCTATGGTTAACTAATTGGCGCGCTTGAGGAATAGTCAAAGCCATACCCAATCGAAAAAGGATGTTATCCAAACGCATTTCAAGTAATTGTAGTAAAACTTGACCTGTTGACCCCTTGGCTTTTCCGGCGATACGAACATATTTAAGTAATTGGCGTTCTGTAAGACCATAATGAAAACGCAATTTTTGTTTTTCTTCTAAACGAATACGATATTGAGATTTTTTTCCGGAGCGTGATTGGTTTCTAAGATCGCTTCCTGCTCTAGGCCTTTTACTAGTTAGTCCCGGTAAAGCCCCCAGACGGCGTATTTTTTTAAAACGAGGCCCTCGGTAACGTGACATAAAGACTCCTTTTTTATTGAAATTTTGCAAAACTAAACTAAATTAAAACTGAACTAAATGATAATGATAAATGACGCGAAATACACTTCAATAAACTATTGAATACAAAGAGTAAGGAGATGGATTCTCTCAATATACAGATTATTTGTATTGTATATACAATATATACAAATCAAATAAATCACCAAAATTTTCCTTTTTTTCTTGATTTAGTTTGCAAAGATCTAACCCCTTTACCCAATATATATTCCTATATGGAAGTTTATATGACATAATATAAATGGAGTGGTAACTCTTGGAAAAAGACGAAAAAAGTATTTTCAATCTTCTTTGATTTTGAAAGTACATTTAAAATCATGTAAAAAATCTAAAAAATAGAGAAAAGCCGGCTATCGGAATCGAACCGATGACCATCGCATTACAAATGCGATGCTCTAACCTCTGAGCTAAGCGGGCTCAAATAACGGAAATAGCGCATGCATACAAATTCACTAAACTACTAGATCGTATCAATTAACTATTCTATTAATATTCATCCTTATCTATGTTAGAATTAATAATATTCTATATATTCTAGAACAGAATATAACTCAAATAAATAGTGACTCTCATTAAATAAATAAAACCTAACCATTAATACATTAATTAATAGAATATAGCAAGATATCTACTTTATAATTTCGATTTCTTTAGTTTAGAAATAATAAAATCTTAATTAGATCACAAATCCTTTATTGAAGTTAAATGACATCTGATTTCAAATTCTTGTTTTTTTGTTCTAACCTAATGCTATTATTTTTTTTTACTTTTTGTTTGTTATTTTAGTTCAAATATTCCAACTATTCTAATTAATATTTTAATTCGATTCTAAATCAAATCTACGAAGTAGACTTAGAATCTTTTTACATTACCCATTATAGAATTCATGGAAGTTAAAAAAAATTCGATCGTTCGAGTATTTCATCAAATTTCAGACAAAAATGAGAATAAGGGGAAGAGATATCTATATGTTATGTAGTATATAACCAATTGAATTGCAAATACAAAAATAATAAAATCTCTGTTGATTAGACCAAATCAACATGGGGCTCAAAAATATCAATAAAAATGAAAGAAGATACGAAAGAACTCAAATCAGTATCGATATGTAATGAATTCAAGGGGTTCAACATAAGAAAAAGTGGAAAGACATCATAATGAGATCCTAATCTCAAAGCAAAAAAGGGGATATGGCGAAATTGGTAGACGCTACGGACTTAATTGGATTGAGCCTTGGTATGGAAACCTACTAAGTGATAACTTTCAAATTCAGAGAAACCCGGGAATTAACAATGGGCAATCCTGAGCCAAATCCAGGTTTACGCGGACAAACAAGAGTTTTGTTTAGAAAGCGAGAAAAAAGGGATAGGTGCAGAGACTCAATGGAAGCTGTTCTAATAAATGGAGTTCACTACCTTGTGTTGAGAAAGGACTCCTTCGATCGAAACTTGAAATCAAAAAGGATAAAGGATAAAAACCTATAATTGCAACTTATATTGCATACATATAGGTAACATAAAACAATCTCAAAAATGACGACTACGGCCTGAATCTCTATTTCTATTTTTTTTTTTAGAAACAAAAATAGAAATGTTGTGAATCAATTCGAAGTTTAAGACAAAATCGAGTATTCATTGATCAAATCATTCGCTCCATAGTCTGATAAATCTTTTGTGGAACTGATTAATCGGACGAGAATAAAGATAGAGTCCCATTCTACATGTCAATAACGACAACAATGAAATTTATAGTAAGATGAAAATCCGTTGACTTTTCAAATCGTGAGGGTTCAAGTCCCTCTATCCCCAACTCTACTCCCCCAAAAAATCTGTTTGAGACCTTACAAAGTTTTTTTTTAGTTATTCAAAAATTCATTATTTTTTTTCATTCATCCGACTCTTTTAGAAACGTATCCGAATAGAATTGAGTTTCT